TCAAACAAAGGAGAATAGAAGAAATAATACTTTCATAGAATATCTTAATTAAATTATATGTAATGATCAATGAATTCAGCTGAATTCTATATCTACACGCGTAAAAATCCTAGCAAGAATCTAATCTATTCTATAAAAATTTTCTATATAAAATTGCCCTGTAATTGACCAAGACCCAATACTAATATTATTCTTTATTAGTGTAGAATGGAAATATAGATGGGGCGTGGCCAAGTGGTAAGGCAACGGGTTTTGGTCCCGGTATTCGGAGGTTCGAATCCTTTCGTCCCAGGTAGATACATTGTATCAGAATAAAAGTTTATTTTGAAAGTAACGTTATGTTTAAATGCCTAATATTGGATAGAATGTCATTCTTGTTTCTTTTATAATTTTATAATTTTGAATGATTCTTTTATGAATCATATCTTTGTTTTTCACAACATACAGATATTACTAAATAGATAAATAGATACAGATATTACTAAATATATTTGTTTGTCATCAAGATATGATGGTAACATAGGTCACACCCTAGTTGAATTCAACTAATTAAAAATGGGCGGATTTTTCATCATATGTTCATTCCATTCATATTGAATGGGTTCAGAGCTACTTAATTTGAAGAAAAAACCTTACGTCTCATATCTTTTTAAATATTCAACGATACATTTTATTTTGAATTACACTAAGAAAGAGCACTTCTTTCCTATATCCTATATCTTATTCTTTATCCATTCAAATTAAACTTAAAAAAATGGGGTAGCCAAATTATTAGGATCTCTTTATTCTAAACAAGAGGGGGTTATTACATTCAATTAATGGGATTAAGTCTCTTAAGACAAGACTGGGTTTGGGTAAACTAAAAAATTAGGAGCAAGCGCCTAATCTGGACTTGTTTGTCTTTGTCCCTAGAGAGTATCCTTTCCCCAAAAGGTATCCTTTTTATTTTTGTTCTGATTCAGCATTCCCAGAGAGTCGTGGGATAGATAGTTCTTAATTAGTAACAGTAACAGGAGGTCTTCATTTAAATATATGTATATCTGTGTATGTCCGAATCTTATTAATAACGAATCAAGTTACATATGTAACGGATCCATAATAAAGACTGTAGTTCAGTCTATCTCATAAGTACGAAAAACCCCTAATTCGTTCATCTTATCTTATTAAGAAAATTCGAATCGAAAGAACAAGTACTTAAATATTCTCTTCGATCGGTCTTTTTTATCTATCTCACACAAAAAAATAAAAATGGGGTTTTTTTTTCAATCCATTTATCTGCTTTAAATCGTTGATGGTTCAATTCGAAAAGAAACAGATATTTTAATTTTTTTAATAAAAAGTAAAGTTAAAGTGTTGCATTCATACAATAACATACAATAATAGGTGGGGTCTTGCTAAGATTGCTTCAAAAAAATTTTTGCCATCTTTGTATAGAAGAATTTGTATAGAAGAAAAAAGGGTATAGATTAATATGTTTATGTATCGACGTAACCAATGACTATTCATGATTCCATAATTGAATCAATTCCATATGGGTTCCAAATTAGAGGAATTTTTTGTTATGGTAAAACTTCGTTTGAAACGCTGTGGTAGAAAGCAACGTGCGACTTGAAGGACACGATCCGGTGTGGATTTTTATTCTTACATCCGCCATCTTTTCTATGAATGAAGGTGCTCTTGACCCGACATCTGTTCTGTTTTCACTAGAATCCTTTTTTGTTAGGTTGTAATGAATATAGTACATGATGGAGCTCGGGTAGAAAGTATGGATTCATCTTTCAGGGGGCAAGAATCTAGGGTTAATACCAATCAATAAATTGGAACAACTTTGTAAGTATATCATATATATCAATATATAAATTGAAAGGATCCGATTCAGTCAAGTTTTTAATTCAAAAGTAAAATTTGTTGAAATTGAGAAAAGTCTTTCGATTCAAAGTGTATCATGCGGGAATCGGGCGTTTATATGATTCTTTGATAGAAAGAAATCACAAAAGGGGTATGTTGCTGCCATTTTGTAAGGATTAAGAAGCACCGAAGTAATGTCTAAACCCACTGATTTAAAACAAAAAAAGGATCCCAGAACAAGGAAACACCGTTTTTTCAATTGTCTCAATAACTGGATAATAATAAAGATTAAATGAGACAAGCAAGAGGGGGTTAAAGACCATTCAAAAAATGAAATAAATTGCCTAAATATTTTTTTTTCTTTTAAGCTCTTTGAGAATTATCCAACTTGAGTTATGGGTACAAATGATTTTTATTTTTTCAGGAAGAGGAGGAAGAAAAAATTAGTTAAATCCCATTCTAATTTATTTTATCAACTCCTTTGCCAGAAATTATAATTCTATACGTAGACAAAACTCCAAATCATTTTTTCTCGAGCCGTACGAGGAGAAAACTTCCTATACGTTTCTAGGGGGGGTCTTGTTCATTTACTTAGATCTATCCCAATGAGCCGTCTATCGAATCGTTGCAATTGATGTTCGATCCCGAAGAGAAGGAAGAGATCTTCGGAACGTAGGTTTTTATGATCCGATAAAGAATCAAAGTTATTTAAACGTTCCTGCTATTCTATATTTCCTTGAAAAGGGCGCTCAGCCCACAGGAACTGTTCGGGATCTTTTAAAAAGGGCAGAGGTTTTTAAGTAACTTTTTAAGTAACTTGGTCCTAATCAAACAAAAATTAATTAAGGAAATAAAGAAATAGAAAGGGATAGTAATTCTTATATAAATTTTTGTATTTATATATATATACTTTTTTCCTTTTTTGGATTCTACTCATATCTATTTTTCATTGCTTCTATACAATCTCATGTTCTAGAACGACAAAACTCGAGTTGCTTGATCCTATAAATATAAAATTCTGGGAGTTCCTTCAATGGTCGGTTTTCGTTGAAACTATACTAATAAGTAATAACCAAGGAATCCTCCCTTTTTTTATTCTAGTTACTTATTATTGATTCAATCTGATATTTTTTTCTACTTGGTCTTTTTTTATTCCTCTATCTAAACTTTTTTCAGCTATGTAGTGCCAATCCAACACAAGCCCTTTTTTTAATAGTATTGAAATAAATTCCATTTATTTTGTTTTTCCATTGTATTATTTTCTCAACATTTATATTGACAACAGTGTATCGAACAAATATAATTCATCGTGATAAGTAGATAAATTTATTTTTGTCCGAGCGGTTTGATTTTTACCTTATATTATTCAAATGATGGGATGATGGGATTCCTTGAATTCTCTTTGATATAATAAGAATAGGGGTTTTGATTTAAAAGTCGATAACATAAGAACGAAGAGGTGGTCTATAAATTTTGACATTTATATATCTTTTTTTTTTTTTTTTATTGTATTTACATAAACTTTTTCTATTCGGGTTGCTAACTCAACGGTAGAGTACTCGGCTTTTAAGTGCGGCTAGGATCTTTTACACATTTGGATGAAGCGAGGGATTCGTCCATACCATCGGTAAAGTTTGGAAGACCACGACTGATCCTGAAAGGGAATGAATGGAAAAAATAGCATGTCGGATCAACGAAGAGTTCTGAGAATATTTCATTCTTTCCGAATCGGTACAAACCGTTGTGTTCTTTTTTGAAACGGAACAAAATGAATTCAATTTCAAGTTGGGTCGGATGAATAAATGGATATAGAGCCCTAATGGCTTCAATTTATTTATTTATTGATATGATTATTGATTATAGGGAAAAAGCAACGAGCTTCTGTTCTTAATTTGAACGATTACCCGATCTAATTAGACGTTAAAAATGTATTAGTGCCTGATACGGGAAGGGATTATCCCATGAACGAATTATTTATATTTTAATGAATCCTAACTATTGACATTTTATATTATGGAATAGAAATGTGTGTGTAGAAGAAACAGTATATTGATAAAAAAAATTCCAAAATCAAAAGAGCGATTAGGTTGAAAAAATAAAGGATTTCTAAGTCTTTTGTTATCCTATAACGAACATAAACTTATTCGTTTAAATGGAAAAGAGAGGATAGATAATCCGTTGATAAGTTTATCTGTATCCCCGAGGTATCTATTCGTTTATTACTCGAATACCCCGTTTTGACTGTATCGCACTATGTTTCATTGATAACCCCCAAAATCCTCTACCTTTAGTTCAACTAGAATTTCAAATGGAGGAATTCCAAAGATATTTAAAGCTAAATAGATCTCAACAACACTACTTCTTATATCCACTTATCTTTCAGGAGTATATTTATGCACTTGCGCATGATCATGGTTTAAATAGAAATAGATCCGTTTTGTTGGAAAATGCAGGTTATTATAAGTTCAGCTTACTAATTGTGAAACGTGCAATTGAGCGAATGTATCAGTATGAACAGAATAATTTGATTCTTTTTGCTAATGATTTTACCCAAAATACCTTTTTTGGGCGCAACAAGAATTTTAATTTTCAAATGATAATGATATCAGAAGGATTTGCAGTCATTGTAGAAATTCCGTTTTATCTCCGATTATTATCTTCGCTAGAAAGGAAAGGAATAGTTAAATCTCATAATTTACGATCAATTCATTCAATATTCCCTTTTTTAGAGGACAAATTTTCACATTTAATTTATGTGTTAGAGATACTAATACCCTACCCAGTCCATCTGGAAATATTGGTTCAAACTCTTCGCTACTGGGTAAAAGACGCTTCTTCTTTACATTTATTAAGATTATTTCTCCACGAGTATCGTATTTGGAATACTCCAAATAAAGCCAGTTCTTATTTTTCAAAAATAAATCAAAGGTTTTTCTTCGTCCTATATAATTCTCATCTATGTGAATACGAATCCATCTTCGTCTTTCTTCGTAACAAATCTTCTCATTTATGCTCAATGTCTTCTGGAACCCTTCTTGAACGAATCTTTTTCTATGGAAAACTAGAACATCTTGGACTTGTAGAATCTTTTGCTAAGGCCTTTCAGGACAATCTATGGTTGTTTAAGGACCCTTTGATGCATTATATTAGTT